TCCGCTTTTTTTGGACAGAATAGACAAATCACACCCTTTTTTTTTTGATATCTCCGGACTGATAAAACTCATTTTTATAAATTGTATAGGAAAGGGAGCAAAATTAAAAATTTCAGATTATACAGAAGAAGAAATAAAAGAAAGGGAAAAAAAGGAAAAGGACAAAAAAGAAGAGAACAAAAGAAAAGAGAAAGCGCGGATAGAAGTAGCAGAAGCCTGGGATACCATTCCATTTGCTCAAGTAATAAGAGGTTCCATGTTAATAACTCAATCGATTCTTAGAAAATATATTATATTACCGTCATTCATAATAGCTAAAAATATTGGCCGTATGCTATTATTACAATTTCCTGAGTGGTCTGAGGATTTAAATGAATGGAATAAAGAAATGCATGTTAAATGCACCTATAATGGTGTTCAATTATCAGAAACCGAATTTCCGAAAAATTGGTTAATAGACGGTATTCAGATAAAGATGCTATTTCCTTTCTGTCTGAAACCCTGGCACAGATCTAAGCCACGGTCCTCTCATATAGATCGAATCAAAAAGAAAGGACAAAAAGATGATTTTTGTTTTTTAACGGTTTGGGGAATGGAAGCTGAACTTCCTTTTGGTTCTCCCCAAAAACGGCCTTCCTTTTTTGAACCCATTTTTAAGAAACTCGAAAAAAAAATTGGAAAATTGAAAAAAAAGTATTTTCTATTTCGAAAAGTTTTAAAAGAAAGAACAAAATTTCTAAATATCTCAAAAAAAACAAAAAAATGGATTATCAAGGGCATTCCGTTTTTAAAAATAATAAAAAAAGAACTCTCAAAAGTAAATCCAATTCTATTATTTAGATTGAGAGAAATATATAAATCAAGCGAAACTAAAAAAAAAAAAGAAAAAGATTCTATAACCCGCAATCATATAATTCCTAAATCCTTTAGTCAAATTCAATCTACATATTGGACAAATTTTTTACTGACAGAAAAAAAAATGAAAGATCTGACTGATAGAACAAGCACAATCAGAAATCAAATAAAAAGAATTACAAAAAATAAAAAAAAAGTGACTCCAGAAATAAATGATAGTCCTAATAAAACAAGTTATAATGCTAAAAGATTCGAATCACCAAATTGGCAAATATTAAAAAGAAGAAATACTCGATTAATCCGTAAATTACATTATTTTATAAAATTTTTCACTGAAAGGATATACGCAGATATCCTTCTATCTATTATTAATATTCCCAGAATTAATATACAACTTTTTGTTGAATCAACAAAAAAAATGATTGATAAATCCATTTACAATAATAAAAAAAATAAAAAAAGAATTAATAAAACAAATCAAAATAAAATTCATTTTATTTCGACTATAAAAAAGTCACTTTATAATATTAGTAATAAGAATTCACAGAATTTTTTTGACTTATCCTCCTTGTCACAAGCATATGTATTTTACAAAATATCACAAACACAAGTTCTTAACTTGTCTAAGTTAAGATCTATTCTTAAATATCACGGAACGTCTTTTTTTCTTAAGACTTCAATAAAAGATTATTTTGGAAAACAAGGAATAATTCATTATGAATTAAGACATAAGAAACTTCGCAATTCTGGACTAAATCAATGGAAAAACTGGTTAAGAGGTCATTATCAATACCATTTATCTCAGATTAGATGGTCTAGATTAATAGCAGCAAAATGGAAAAATAGAATCAATCAATGTCGTACAATTCAAAATCAAGATTTAAACAAAGAGAATTCATATGAAAAAGACCAATTAATTCATTACAAAAAACAAAACGATTACGAAGTATATTCATTACCAAATCAAAATGAGAATTTTCAAAAATACTATAGATATAATCTTTTATCTTATAGATCTATTAATTATGAAAATAAGAGGGACCCATATATTTATGGATCACCATTCCAAGTAAATAAGAATAGAGAGAGTTCTTATAATTACAACACACATAAACATAAGGGCAAATTTTTTGATATACTAGGGGATATCCCTATCAAAAATTATTTAGGAAAAAGTGATATTATGTATATGGAAAAAAATCCGGATCGAAAATATTTTGATTGGAAAATTCTCCATTTTTGTCTTAAAAAGAAAATCGATATTGAGGCCTGGATCAAGATCGATACCAACAAGAATAAAAATACTAAAACCGGGACTAATAATTATCAAATAATTGATAAAATTGATAAAAAAGATCTTTTTTATCTTACGATTCCTCAGGATCAAGAAATCAATTCACCCAATCAAAAAAAAATATTTTTTGATTGGATGGGAATGAATGAAGAAATATTAAGTTGTCCTATATCGAATCTAAAACTTTGGTTCTTCCCAGAATTTGTACTACTTTATAATGCATATAAAATTAAACCGTGGTTTATACCAAGCAAATTACTTTTTTTTAATATAAATGAAAATGGTAGTGAAAATAAAAACATCAATAGAAAGCAAAAGGGGGTTATACCCTCGAATGAAAAAAAAAAAATG